CGATTCGGAAAGCATTCGAGAGAAAGCACTATCACTTATTCTTTTTATTGATTAGGTTGTACACCGAACACTAGCGAGGGGATACCAGCGGATGATGAGTTCCAATTTTTAGGAGTTTGCGTACAGAGGATGGTTGGACTGGGAGTCAATACCTTGGGAATGACGTACAAGCATCGCCAACGGACTGATCTTGGCAGTGTAGCGCTCGTACCCAAACCACTTGGGAGACCTTGATAGAATATGATCTTCAACTCACATGTGTTAAGCATATCGCTAAGATGCACTTTATGAACTCATTTGACCTATGATTTTCCCCGGTTTCTGTCTTGGATTGAACTTTGCTTCACTTACGAAATTTCCTAACACTTGAAAGTGCCACGAGTTTGACTCCTAAACTGGTTATGACTAAGTAAACAAACGGGTGGCAGAAATCTTGAGTAGCCTAAAAAGAGAGGGTCGAGGTAGTGTATATTTCCGTGAAGTCTTAACTGACATACGGGAATTCAGGAAAGATAGAATATCAAATAAAACCCTCAAATGAATTAGATAGATTCTTAAAAGTCAAATAAGCGGCTTTATCCATTTCAAAAAGTGTAATGTGAATTCAATCAATTTGAATCCTGTTCGCATACGAGAATGCGAGTAGGACTTCTTTACGCTCTGACTCCGAGAACCACATCCACCACGATTCCGAAGTATTGGAGACAATAAATTCGGGGCACAAATCAGCATAGAGTGTAGCAAGTCGGAGATTTCACCTTCCATTTCATTTCATTCTTGATCGTAACATAGGGCGCCCAGCCTCTCGGCCGTGTTTTCATCATTTAGCCTTCTTAGGCGACCTGCCCGAAAGAGAATTAGTACTACAAGTGGAACGTATGCAATGCCTATGATAGTGAAAATGGCTGTTGTCATCTCTGATCGAAACTGCATTCAGTTTTGATCCATGGAAAAAATAGATCGAATCTAAGAAAGAAGAATTCAAATGTTATAACGAGGCGAGAGCCCTTCCACACGGGACTCCCGGATCACTATGGCTTTCGTAGAGAGATGATGGGTTCTTCTATTGCGATACAAGGAAGGCGAAGACAATCTTTCAAGACGAATATCAATGCTCATTTCCGGTGTGCAAGGGGTGATTAGCGTATATTGGCTAGGAGTTGATAGGGTGCCTACCCGACCCCTAATAATAGATAAGACATGAGAATTTCTTTAAATAAAGAGTCTTGCGTGCGCGGATGATGTCTCTGGCCCAGCGGAAAGGTAAGGCCAAGGAGAAGCAAAGCACAAAGCCCCGTCAAGGGATCTCTGTGGGCAGACATTCTTATACTCATACGAATGAGCAGAGCTGCTTACTGACTACTCTAATGGTGGAGGGCTTCCTTATTAAGACTTTACTGCTTACCGATTGAGGAAGAAAAGCCGGGGCGGGATCCGCGGTATGGAATCGAAGAAATGCCTCAGTTCGCTTCGTTGCTAGTATCGAGTCAAGGTTGTTGATGCAGATATATCATATGTGAAGTAGACAGTGAATCCAATGGAGACCTACAGAGCACTCACTCGCCGTTGAAGGCTCCTCTCCTTTCCTTTCCTATTAGTTAAGGTCTAAGGAAGTAGGGCTCTCGAAAGAAGCCCCGGGCAGGACTCTTTCAGAAAGATGGTATGTAACGTGTAACGAATGCCCGAATAGATCTATTCCCGAGGGCAAAAACAGGACTACAAGACTATCAATCAGTATTGGCAGCAGCCTCTTGTGTAACTGGTTTATAAAAGCCCTCTCAACTGGTCCCTACTCCCGGATTGGACATTTGCTAGGCCAATACTATCCATTATGGATCTTGACTGAGTGGCCATTTGGACGGGTCCGTCTCCTTAGCTTTCAATCTCAGACTAGAGCAATTTGTCTAGTTGAGAAGAAAGGAAATCATGAAGAGTTCTATGTGCACGTCCCTAATAAAATCTACTTAGATAGGCTACTTCTCTTACGAGATTTCAAACACAACACAGCAGAAAGATCCCCTTGTTTGTGAATGTGAATCGATCGGGAACTCCACCAATGGGAAAGAAAAGATAGGGTTTTAAAAACTCCACAGAAGGTGAGCCAATTCTTTGTAACTACTTAGCGAAAAAACCTGTACAACCAACCAGTCTAACGGGAACTTGTATTTGCAGTTTCACCTCCGATTAGAACTAGTGAACTATCTTACGTCACTAATAGTATTTGACCACGTTAACAGCTGTAATGTACGAAACGACTTCTCCAAGTGTTACCAATTCGTTCCCGATGAGGACTCTTTGATTGGAAAAGTCCACTTTCTCTATGCGGAAACCACCAGTCTTGTGTAAACCAATCTAACCACCGAAGCTAACTATCTTACTTAATGAAAGCTCGACCTGCGGAATGGGACTGTTTAGAGGTAAACCCCGCTTCCCGACGAAAGCCTTGCCTCGTAGCAGACTTCTGGCGAAATCTTATGTCGACCCTCGACCTACTCTACCCTGTGGATCGGCATCCCCAAGATATTATCAGATACGAAAAGCTTCGGAGCAGCTTCTCTGCCTTTGCCACGCTTTCCCGGTGTCCTTCGCTTGACCCATGTGCCGGTTGTAGCTTTCCGGTTAGCGTTTATAGGACAACTGCTTTTACGCGGTGACCATTCCTTATGAAGTCATGGAAGTTGGGTATACCTTTCTATCTCATAGAAAGAATGGATTGATGAAACAAAACAGATGACAAGGCCGGATTGAGCAACCTGACTAGTTAAACAATAGCCTATTTTCAACGGGATTGAGAATTCGGAGCTTCCTCGAAATATCAAAATATCATAAGAGAAGAGAAAATCCCAGTTCGCATCGAAAGAAAAAGAACAAGCGAGATCACACGCGCTAAAGAATGGAGAGCTTCGGAAAGAAGAGACCAGCAGGAACAGAACACAAAGAATGAAGAGAAGTGGACCACTTGGAGGAAACCGGCACAGCGGCCTCACGAGACAGAGAAAGAAGATGAGTGGGCGCTCAGACCGAAAGAATGGGGAAATGAATCGATTAGGGCCGCAGCTTCGGCTCAGCAGGAAGAAGTCATAGAACAGACTACTGACGAGACTAATGAAGTCCACTCCGCAGCTACAAAGCTTGGGAAAACAACCAGTATCGGTGCGTGTAAACCAGTCTAATCGGAAAGCTACTTTGCAGCCCCTTCCTTTTTGGGAGTCCAAGTCTTAGCTGAAGTGTTGCCATCGAAGAATTGCGCGCCTCCTGGGTGATTCATCAATTGGGTATACCACGTTAACCGGGATAGTTGGTATCAACTACTTCTCCGACTGATCCGAGGCAGCTAAACCCCGAAAAAAGAGGCTTTAAAGCCACGTTTACAGACCCACGTATCGGTTCCCAAAGTCTCGTTAGAACGCATATTGTCTCTGAGACAAGTTCGTATGGCTACATTAGGCTTTGAGACCTCCCTAGAGCGATGAATCAGTGCCTTCCATAAGTAGGGCGCAATAGCCCAACTAAAGCATCTCTACGTGGAACTCCATAAACTGGAAAGATATGACAAAATTCTTCGTTCTAACGCATGGTGAAAAGACCCTAATGATAGATCACGATCACCCACATATCTATGGGGTTCCCGAACCGAGGTTTTAATTACTCAAACGTGGTATCCCGGGGAAAGAAAGAGAAGCTAATCATCTGGCGATCGAGCATGAGACGCGACGGCAGTCTGATTCCCAAATTCGAATAAGGCCGGCTGTTGATTAAGGACAGACAGCGCGGGAAGTGGCGGAGATTGGACAGGTTAACAAGTAAGGTACGGGAAAGCTGTAGATGAACCAAGCCGCAATGAAAGATCAACACCATAGCAGAGATAGCTTAGATCCGCCTGTCGCCTATCTATATGCCTATATGCTCGACAGAGATCTTTACTGGTGTCAAAGCCGGAACTCCGCTCCAGGAGAACTACAGTTGCTAACTCAAAGGGAAAGGGGTGTCTACGATTGAATATTGAATAAAGGCACGTCTCGGCGAGCCTCATGGCATCTTTCGAATAGGAAGGTTGAAACCATTCATTACTGGCTTCGATACTGGCAAGGCAAGCTTTACGCGGGTTCAACCGGGCGGGCAGCGCCCCTAAGCGGACGAAAGAGAAGAACTCATACGGAACGCGAAGGCAACCTAGATGTAAATCAATGATCGAATAAAGTAGATCGAAAGGGTCGGCTTGGGTTCAACCCCAGATAGATAGAGATAGTACTGATCCGCGCACGAACGTTGCACGACCAACCATAATGGTAGGAGCACCAAGGGAATGGCTATGGAGCCGATGGGAACGACTATCAGCCGTATAACCAAATAGTGGAGAATCGGCCCGATGCCTACACCTATTGAAAGGGGCGACGGCTCAGATTCAGATGAAGCGAGCCTATCTTTCATTGGCATTGGAGGCAGTCTAAAGCGATCGGCTCTTCTTTTTCCGACGGAACCCCCCAGAGGGAAATCCTTTCTAAGTAAAAAAGCTACGTTTCGAGACCCAATCACTCACGAGGCACCCCGAAAGAGCCTTAAACCGATGCATTTTATAATATCTCTTTAACCATAGCTATGGATCGTCACTCAGCCGGCCTGATCGAGAACCAGTTAAATGTGAAAGTAAGGGGTCGTCTAGACGACAGGCTTATGAAGGGACGGGGTTAATTTATTGTTCCAATACGGCCACTTATTCATAGAAAGGAGTGCTTCCATCTTTACTTTTATCCGGCGTTCCTATTGGAATTCTGATCTGCCTTTAAGTTATTGTTTATATTGTTCTTCGTTCAAAACGTTGACTTTCTTGAAGATAGTTGTGACACGGATTCATCGAAGTGTGATTCTTTGTCAGCTATTAGCTCAGCAACTTGATCTACATCTACCTTAGCATTTTTTGTTGGTAAAATATGGAGCGTTTAAGCCATTCCTTGAAATCTCTGACTTTGTGGCCTTATCCAGCCTACCCTTTGAACATTTGCGTGCCCTGCCTTCTGCCATGAACTGGGCCTTCGACCCTCGTGTTAGAAAGAGGAGTTTAGCTCTTTCTTTCGTTGATAGAGAGACCCTTACGCCGGTATGCCATTGGTATTGGTCTCCCATTTATCTCACCTACCCATGGAATTTAATCCCTACCGCCTCTGCAAGCTTGGTGACAACGAGGTTAGGACTTGCACCAATACAAAAAGGATATCCTATCTATTACCATTGACCTTCCTAAGTGGATAAGTAAGGTGCTACTATTTCACCCCGACGGGGCCTACTGACTCATCTCCTAACACCAGTTCGTCTTCTCCAGACACTAGCTCATCTCGGTATGAGGATGCCTGCCACCCTCCTAGATTAGATCAACTAAATAAACAAAATAGATCAAAGAAAGTGAATAAGCGCCAACGCCCCCACCTCATGCGAACATGTATTTGTATCTCAATAGAAATGTGCTTGAAGACATGGGTTTGGAAGGGGAAAATAAATATAGAAGTGGGATTACCAACACCTAAAGACAACACAACTCTCGACAACTCTCGTGGCATACCAATAGATTCTTATGATCTACGCCCGACACGTGGATTGGGCGCATCTTAATGATCGATAATGTGATTCTCTATACCTAACGAATACGAATAGAGACCTTTCCTTACGATCAATAGCCCAATAAGCGCAAAAAATCTTTCTTAGGAGATTTCTGAGTTCGGATCCCCCTCTCTAACCCCCCCTGCATTCTTAGCCTTATCTAAGAATCTATCCCCTGCTTCCGGTTATCTTCGTACGTCTGCTGAAAAGCCCTAAAATTTCGATATGTAGTGATGCCTAAGAAGAGAATCGCGATTACAGCAACCCCAAGAAAAATGAAGCCATAATACGCGTCTACAAAGGAATTTAGAATAGAGTGGAATTTCTCTGGTCCAGTAATCATGGGCCGGGGTCGTGAACATACAACTCTTGCTCCCCTTATTTGAGGGGGGAGACTTGCTCATTTAGGCAATTTCATTCCAAGGAAGAAAGGCATGGGAGTCGAAGACCTTCTCAAGCTCTCTTTCAAACATAGACGGAACAGGAACCTAATGACACAAGGCGCCCATGAAGTTGGTCAACAAATCAACCAACGAATTAACAGCGCTTCGAGCACGCGAATCCTAAGGGAAAAATTGAATTCTAATCTAGAGGAGATCTAGTCTCACATCACTTACGAAAGAAATTAGACGGGCGCGAACTTGTAAACGCGCCGTCTGGGAGAGTCTTCCTTTACTTTACATACGGACATTTAATTTCTCGGCATGCTCTCTGTACGAACGAAACCTGGCTGGAAAGACCCTCTAAAACCCTGAGAGATCGAGTCACAATGTGCATTGGTTTTTTCTGGTTGTAAGTGGGAGTTGTCTACGGGCCTAACCGCGTTGAGTGATCCGAAAAGGAATCAGTCATCTCACTTTTTGCTTACAGTGATGTTCAAATCTCGCTACTCATCGACAGAATACACCCCTTGGAAAGAAGAAAGGGAATCGATTCATTCTGGCTATGTTCTCTGTACGAAGGAACCCGAGGAGATCTAGAACTTGATTATCTCTACTAGAGAAGGGCTCATTGAATACTATAAGTAAAGGGGGGGTCTTTCGGATACTTAACGCTCAGTTGAAATACGGGAGGTTTTTTATAAAAGAGGAGAACCATCACTGGACAAGATCACACATACCTTTTACGCGCACCGCAGAAAACAGAAGGGGTCGTTTCAGGCCGGTGTAGTACCAATTGACGAAAGCTTGGGGTATTGTGGCATTACTAGGTTCTTCCAACCAGCGTTCTATCTTTCTGATCCCTATAGGGTATTCGTTTTTTAGGGAGTTTCGGCCGAACAGGGGAAAAATCCTTCCTGTCTTTAGCTCCCGAAAAGAAAGCCCCGTTGCTGGGGAAGGAGCCCGGTAGTACCAATTTAGGAAAGCTTTGCTTGGGAGTAAATAAATATGGCATCCAGCATCTAAAGGAGAAATAGAATCAACTAGGAACTAGGATAGGGGCCTCTCACAAGTCTCTGAAGTGGGCCGTGTCTGGCCTTCCTTTTCGAGCTACCTATATTTGAATCATCAAATCTTTCTTCGGCATAGAGGCGCCTAGCCTGGAGGGCTTAGTTTGTTCCACCCGAGGTGGAGTCTCTTTCTTCAGGTACGCGAGAGACTGTACTCCCTGCAGTTGATCCTTGGAACTTCTCTGGGACCTAGAGGTCAGAGTTTGCTCTCATCAACAAGTGATTTCAATCAGTGATCAAATAAAGTAGATAGAAGAGCCCAATAAGAGCATATATATTTGAAAGATATAGATCGATGGCGTACACCTGCCACCTTTATCTTTACTTTATTCAAAGGCTCGGGCTCGTCCGATTTAGCGGACTTTTGCTAATGTTAGAGAGGCCCCTGTCTGAGCCGCCGACCCAGTCCAGTGATGAGCCAGACTTCGGAATCCGCGGGCCAATGCTTTCATTTCGTCGGGTCGTTCTGCCGCGGAGTCTTCCGTTGATCTCTACACACGTGCGGGTACTTAAGTATAAACTTCTTTTTATTTATCTTTATGAATCGGAATATCGCACGCAGAACACGAACTCAATTGGAGAAGATATTAAAATCGAAAAGATGCATTGGGTCTTTCACCACAATCCGCTTAGATTGGGGCGGGGTTTCACTTCCATGTTCTCATTGAGATCGGGGATCATCCGGTACATCATATTCATGTTCACGATCGGCTCTTTCGGTACCGCTTCCACATCTTACATAAAGAGATGCCTCTGCAGGACCTACTCAATTCGTCAGCTAAACCGGGGGTGCATCTAGGGATTGGCTGAGTCAACTACAGGCTGGGCATACACACAGACGAGCGAACTGCCGTCCTCGAATGATGAAGTCAAGGTACCCAGTGCTCAGGCACCGACCTTTAGATAGACTATCCCAATGCTAGAGCCCGCCAAACCAGAACCGAGCGGAGCATCTGGCTCACGTCACCACCCCTGTCCGTCTACCTTGGCGCAGCTGAGATCATCTCGTTTGTCAGAAATAAATTCGCCAGTAACCTCTCCATCAGGATCAGGATAAAAAGAACCCTTTCTCTTTGAAAGATGAAGACGACCCAAGTGCTCCAGTTCAGCAGGATCAGACTCAAGATGTGCAAACCATTCAATCAAGAACAGAAGACGATCTTGCAGACGGGGAGACCAAAGAAAGGTCTTGACTCTGTCTCCGTTCCGATTGTCTTTCCCAATCAGAATTGGATTTATCATCTTTCGCTGGCCCCCCTAGCGCCCTGTCTCAAGAGAGAAAATCCGCTCAGAAGCCCTATCTTATTCCGAGATTTGAGTTCTATCTTATTGTACTTCCTTTTTAGTGCAAATATATATTCTTTCTTTCCTGACTTAGCAGTTGAGCCCTGGAACCTGTATTTGGGCTTTTAGCCTCGTAGCAGATGGAAAAGCTGCCTTACAAGGACAGTGGTCAATACCAGAGTCAGGGCTAAATCGGAAGTATGAAAGGTCTTTTCCCTTTTTTCTCTTTCTAAGGAGCTGCCGTTGCTCTTGTTGAGAGCTGAAGGAAAGGGAGGTTTTACCCAGGAACGAACTTCGATGCAAAAACGCGAGGCGCACGATCTTATCGAGAGGCCCTCTGAGAAGAAGAATGAGAGGTTGGGATATCGGGGGCAGAACCAGAACTTTCAAACAACGAGGGTAGTCGATTAAGTGTCAGTGCAGGTCTTCCTCTTTTGTTAGATTATATACGATACGCTATTTCTTCTTTCATTATTTCAATACACCGGTTTCTTAATGAACTACCCTAGGAAATAGATTCATGAATCACTGAGCTGTGCAGAGTTGTGAACCAATGTTGACGTTTCGTGTATCTCTATACTGGTGACGACCGCTGGGAAAAGGAAAGAAAGGATCGAATCAAAAAGGAAAGATTGGACAATTGCACCTTGGATCCATTATGCTAGTGTATTCTCTATCTCCACAAACATTGAGCTTTTAGAGTGGTTTTGTTTGATAAAGAATGACTTTATTCAAGTACGTATTTTACTGGAAGGTGAGATTGAATGCTTGATCGAAATAGAGTTGTTTGTGGTTCAATGGCTTTCTTTGAGTTGACAGAAAAGTAGTTGTTTTCTTTTGTTAGTTATAGGGGATTTGTGAACTACCTGTACTACCTAACTAGAGAGAATACCTACCTACACAAACCAGTTCACTCCTAGGGGATTTGACTGAGCAAGACCACTACACCCAATTCGTGAATCCAAGTTTGTGCATTGGTTTGCTTTTATTTTTACCAGAGTTTCGGGCTCGATATCAGCGGTTTCGAATGGCTGGTAGCGAAAAACAGGGCTTTCGCACATGTGTTTAGATAATCTTCTGTGTGATTTCGAGAATAGCATGATAATAGCGTGAAGAAAGTCATATTAGATAGAGATAGCTTAGCTTAAGGTTCAGTACTCGTTCTTGTCTATAGCTTTAAGCTGAAAAACAGCGGTTTAGTGCTCTTCTTTTCTTCTTTCTCAAAATCACGTAGGAGAATCAAAGATCGATTTAGAACGACGCGGAGTAGAGGAATGGTTAACTCAGAAGGCTCATGACCTTCAGACTGCAGGTTCGAATCCTGTCTCCGCTATCAAGAAGAAGGGATCGAGAGAAGGCTACTCTAGATCGGGTAATCATTAAATCGTGTATTGTAATAGTTAGCTAATTCCTTCCATTAAGGCTTATACTTATCTTATAGAAGGAGGGATAGCGCTAGGCACCTTCTAGTCAAAATGTCTGCTGCTTAGCTCATCCGCCAGCTCCCCTTCTTCTTATTCTTTCTCTTCTTTCCAAAGGCTAAAAAGGACCTTTTCTCAACCCGATCCACTCAACCGGACTAATGAATGGCAATTGGAAGAACTCACTTTCCTATCGTTCAGTAGGAGTCTTTGGTTCGATCCTTTCTATATGATATTTCTTGTCCAATCTTTGAAGCAATAGAGGAAAGACAGAAAGAAGTCAAAGTCCACTTTCATCCACCTTTTCGGACTAATAAAAGAAAAGATTCACCTCTACAACTACTTAGGGGAAAGCTGCTTTCGTTTCCAAAACGGCTAATTAGCCCGAATAAGGCTTTGAACCTCTACTTAGTGGAAAAGCGAGTCCGAAGCACCCTTTAGCATAGAGAAAAGTGCTTTTATCGCCCCAATAAGGGAATCAGTCAAGAGGTGGGGATATAGCTCGAAATAGAGTAGTCAAATTGGCCAATCCAGGCAAATGATTGAATTGGCCTTAGGCCTAGCCTTAAGAGTGTACCGGTATACCCTTTAGGGAATGACTTCATAAGAAATTCATCCAGTAGCTGTAGCAAGGAGCTTAAGCCAGGGATTTCGTCGATACAAGCTTTCCAGTCTTAGCTAGCCTACTGCTTTTCCGTTTGGAAAGTAGCTTTCCGGTTAGACAGGTTGACTCGAGACAGGTTTTGGGCTTGGAGGTTAGGCGCTTATAGGACGACTACTTTTTAGATACTGCTTTGCCGCGGCGGATCGGTTCTCCTGCTCTCCTAGCTTCGGCGGCTGCTTTTGCAGAAAAGAGGTGTCCAAAGGGGAAAGAAAGCTCTCCTTAGATAGAACTCTGTATCGTATCGACGAATCGTTAGTGTCCGAACTGCTTCTTCCGGAATCGATGCGAGACTTCAAAGAAAGGCTTCACCTTCTGTTGATGGAAAGTCCTATCTTTCGAGTCCTAAGGACGGGACTCAAGCAAGTCATTTAGAGCAATCAGACTTCGCGAACTTCAAAGAAGGAGCTCCTGAACAAGAGCTTTAGAACACTTGCTTTCTTTCACATTTCGTTGGGACAACTTTTCCAATATATGTGTACCAAGGTCTTAGTCAATCTATGTGAACCATAACTCTCTGCATGAAAACTAGATAGTCACGTAGCGATCCTGGGTAGCCAAGGACTAGTGCATCTGGATGGAGTCTTCTTTGGGAGGTGTGATTGAAGAATGTCTTCTAAAGAGACTATTCAATTAAATAAAGGAGTGAATCTGACTTCATAGGGAGGAAGCTATTTGGCCAGTCAAGCCTCGCGAAAGCGCTCAATTTCGGTATATTCAAAGGGATTCCAAAGGATCGTAAACCAGAGGAAGTATTCAATGTCCCGCTTCTGAGCTTCGTGGGTAGGCGGTAGGAAAGTCTCCTTAGAAGGCCGGATTTCGGCATTCGGCATATGCAAGACCATAGGCAGAGAGATTGTACGTGGAAGAAAGGAAGATAATGGACGTACCTGGAAAGGTTGCAACCGCTGAGCGTGGAATTTATCCTGGTTTAGCTTAAGCTTCTCTTTCATCAATAGCCTTTGTTTGTGCCTCTGGCATCCGCCTAAAAAGTAAAACCCTTCTTTCCTTGTGTTAGAGGAACCTCTGCTTTCTAGCTTAGATTCGGAGGTTAGACTTCTTTTGTAGCGTTATAGTGGAAAAGAAAGAGTTTGCTTTGATTAGTCCCCTTTCAGTGGATTTTCAAAACCTTCTCTCTCAAAGCCTTTCGTGTACGTGTACGGGATCCCTTTCATTTCCTTCGTACAAGTCCTTTCTTCTCTTTTATTTGCACTTACTAATCTATTACAGAACAATCTGCACACCTACTATAGGAAAACGAAGAGAGACGGGGTCGTCGAACGAGTGGCAGTGCAGTTGCTCCTCTGGTTATGAAAGGAATAATAAGAATTCCTACCCGCCTTCCACCCAAGGGCTGTTGCTAGGGGATCGACGACAGAGGGGCAGTACCAAGTGGAAGTGGAGTACGGGGTTGGATACCTATCATTTTTGAATATGATTGGGCGGAGTCAAGTAAAGGAAGCCGCAGGCTTGGACTCGCCGATACGCGAGGAGTATAAATGGAATCTTTAGTTGGACCATATACGCGGTCAGCTAAAGGGGTGGCTACCAGATGGGATCAAGCACCGCCAGTAGATTACGCAGATTGAGTGGAATAAATAGTCCAAATCTTCTTTCCCAAACGATCTCAAAGTCTACCATACGAAAGCAGCAAGCCGGAAAGAAGAAGCCCTACTATACTCGCATACTATCTTACTATCTCGAACTGAACTGGATTCTATTAAGCCTAAAGTCCTATCGAAGGTATGCTACTCTCACTTCTACCGCTCCTTTCGTTATCACTCGAGCATTTACAAATCCTTTCTTTATTGTAAAAAGGTTATACCGGTATTGATGCTACTACTGGTGCCTCCTCCACTACAGGGCTAGCCCGGATAAGCTACTGAAGCCGCTACTCGTGCTAGTTAATCTAATCCATAATGAATAAGAGTGCTAAATAATTTGCCGCGATCTCTATCTTTGATGCTATAGGTTTTAGATCTAGTACGATATACCGCTAAGCTCTATCTAGTAAGGGCTTTGAAGCCAGCGGGTTCCAAACCTTACTCTAACAAGTAAGTAAACTACCTTGATTGGGAATAAATGAATGGAAGAAAACCAACGGCAACTTCCACGGAGCCATCTCTATATGCGCCTATCAGTGAGCTGATTGCTCTCCAGGGCCTTTATCGAAAAGCTTCATCGCTCGGATTTGTGCTGTGGCTGTAGCCCCGAAACAGAGTAATAAGGAGGCTGAGATGATAAAAGAGAGACCTCACGGGTGAAACCAGTACGGCATAAGCCATAGGTCCGTCCTAACTAACGATATGGAAAATAGGCCTTGGCCTTTTCTTCCTTCCTTGAGGACCAAACCGATCTTCGAAGTTGAAACCCGAAAGTGAAGTTTGCTTTGCTAGGTAGCTTTTCCTATGGAGAGGTGAACCCAAGTCTTTGATCAATACAAGAGTTAGCTAGGCCACTTTTCCGAATGATAGAAAGAGTCGCTTAACGCTATGCTCATAACAGAGAACCGAGCCCCAACTCCGGTAAAGGAATCGGATAGCAAGATGCAGTTTCTGTGATCATTCTATGAATCTCAATCTCGATAAGAAAGACCTGGGAATAATAAGAAGTTTTCTCTTTTTCTCCGAGGTAACTAAATCGTATGAGAGAGAAAGAATAAGAAGCAAGGGATGAAGGGGAAGAGATCTTTCACTATTAGCATATGTAGCTGGACCCTTATCCTAAGTATGAGTTGAGAGGATCACAGGGATCAAAACCTATACTCTTCTGCCCGTCCTGATTCCAAGCTTTTAAGCCTTCTCTCGTCTGTCCTATTAGAGGCACTTTTCTGCTATGATATTCCCAGTAGTTCAAGAGTTTGAGCCCTTTCATTCCTACTTGGGTTACGCCCTGTCTATCTAATTGTAAGGTTATACCTTAGAAAGGTTGCTATAGGGTCTAAGTAGTGGTATTCAGTTCGTCAGTCCCTAAAAGGCTAAAGGACCCCTAGTCTATAGCTAGTTACCTTTCAACAACACCAGAAATTCCACATCCACCGGTAAATCCGCATCTAGCTAGATTCAAGTTATCTCAATAGTGCATATTAGGTTAATCAGTTGACTTCCTTACTATTCTTCGCATCGAGAAAGATAACTCTTATAGTCTTCTTAGGCTCTGGTGCAAGCTTCGCTATTTAATGAATTCCTGTTGATTGATTTCACTACTTTAAAAGGTATAACCTCATATGTCATTGGCATTGAGATTTACATGGTTCGGATCCCTTTCGATTCTGAGTGGGCGTGCGACTAAGTTCCAAGGAGAAGATCCTGTCTAAGGTACGAACTGAGACATCAGTACGAGACGACGGACATCGACGGCTGTAAATCGGTTAGCTTCCGAACTGCAGTGAAGGGCCCAGCATTGCTTCGATTCCCGCCTTGCTCTCTCTAGAGAAAATGCGACTTCTTTACGCTCCCATGAAAAAGAAAAGAAAGACTAGGAGAAGGAAGCTGCACCCAGCTCGATGAATCTGAAGCAGCAGACCTGCAAGACTCGGTCCTTATTTCTTATTTCTCGGTATCAAGAGAGGAGAGGAAGGGAGAAGCGAAAGCTGGATCAACTCTACTTTAGAGAGTAGCTTTCCTTTTTCTTAGAGTGGATTGAGGAAGAAGTGGAACTCCGATGAGAACGTAGTCTTGCTGCATCCCCTGAAGGAGAGGAGGCTAATCTATTCTTAAAAGAAGCTAGACCATGAAAAGGAGTGGAACCCTAGCAATAAGGATGACTCTCGAAAGCTTGCCGCCCTTATTCCATTAGTGGGACTACGGCTGGCTCTTTCTCCTCAATCGGGGGGAATGCCATTCTTAAGATCTTTCGCTACCTTTCTTTCACAGGTGGCAGAATTCTAGACCATATAACCTTGCCAACTAAAGCGGACTACTCTATCGCAGTAAGGGCTTAAGCGATCGAAGTGACCTAACCTGGCTCCATCTAGAAGGGCCCTCGATCCTCTATTTCGTCTTTGGAACTCCAAACAGAGTTTACGGGCCTAGCTCAACGAAAAGGCAAGTCCTTCGGTTCCAGGTTCGAGTGATGGTTCACCAGTAAGAGATCAACGAAAAGCAAGCCTTCTTCCCAGTTTGAACTAAAAGAAAGTAGTTGAAACCCGAGACCAAAGGAGTGTACCTTACTTAAGGAAGTGTACTTAACGAGGGGCTGTTGAGTAAGGGAGGGGTCGGTATACTAATAGTTGTCTTTGTCTCTACCCTAGCGTCATTCAAGTTTTCCTCCCAGGGGAGAAAGGTAAATGCATTCTTTTTTAATGAATACCCGGTAGCTGTAGCAAAGGAAGAAAGCGTAGAGGCTCTGCCTGATCTGATCCCCGGAGATGGAACTACTTCTTACCCTGGCCCCAGCTTAACCACACTAAGATTTATTCAGTCTAATTGGAAGACTGCTATTGAATCAGCGCTTTCAATGGTTCGCGACTCCACTGCTATTGATAAGGGCTGCTAGCCTCTTGTTAGCCGCTTCTCCCGTCCAGGATTCAGCATTCTTGGATTAGGCTTTACCGGGCTTCTCTCTTTAAGCTTTAAGGCAGGGCGGCGGCATTGGTTGACTTTCTTTTGTTAGGAATCGATCCTCCGGTCTTGGTGGGTTAGGTTAGTACGGGTAATTCTATTCTGTTTCAGAAAGAACTCTGAGTGGAAAGAGATAAGAAAGAAAGTCAAAGGACAAAGGAGGGGGAGAGAGAAAGAATAGAAGAATACAGCTATATCCCCGACCGGAGAAGTAGAGGAGTCAACCAAGGATTGGTTGGTCTTGCACAATAACTGATTCTAGCTATTCTTCTTCCATTTCAATAAGAGTTGGTGAGTGACTCTAAAATCAGAAGCTCCTGGGGGACCTTAGATTCTTTCTTTCGACGCGAACTCACTCGCTTGAGGCGGACTCAATCACTCTTTTTGGTTGGAGGATCATTCGTTCTTCACTCTCTTGCTATTACCCGAAGGGAGCGCAGCAACCAAGGTGCATATTATCATATAGAAAGAGGCGAGGCGTAGCGATTCGTACTACCGCTACCGGAAAAGTTTCGCTAACCGGCAGGCAATAGAATCAGCCGATAGGGGCAAGCAAGCCTAGCGAATCACATAAATAAGCCCCTACCCGCCAGCGCGCGGATAGATAGGGCGTGCGAAGCGCGAAGGGGATGGATGTCTGAGCGGTTGAAAGAGTCGGTCTTGAAAACCGAAGTATTGATAGGAATACCGGGGGTTCGAATCCCTCTCCATCCGAGAGGTCATAAGTTCTCTCTTGCCTTATCTATAGATAATAATGAATCGGATCGACTCGACTGATATGATAGATGGAATGGTAGTTTGTGTTATGATTTAGTTAGGACCTTGTCTCCCTTTCCCAACCTATACAAGGAGAGCTAAAAGAAACCGGCGGAGATAGCTTCATCCTTTCCTCTCAATCCCCGGTAAAGAGCTCCTTAGTGACTGCACTGCCACTCACTCGTTTTACTAAGCTCCTTTCGTTGCTTTCAAGAAAGATTGGATATCCGGAATGGATGAACTGCCTTATCACTCGCCCGATGACCCCATCTCGCTACCTTTGCCCTTAGGCTGTAAGTAGACGTATGCTATGAAGACTATTGGTTGACTTTGAGCCCCATTACTGCAAGAATATGGCTGTGCCAAAGGGAAGATGTTGGGAAGAAAGCATTCTACTCGGGTGCATTAGAGCAGTAAGCCCCTGTTGATCATCAATAAGAAATTAAAAAGGTGACCGAAGCCTATTTGAAGTGGAAAGAAAAGGCATTAGCAGGAGCAGATGAGTAAAGGTCGAATTCAACTGATGGAAGTTGTCCCTTTTTTGCTATATGCCATCTCGAAGCGATCTCTGCATGTAGTGGTAAGGTCGGGGTAGGAACAAGATCATGAATATTTAGGAGAGACTCTTTAGACCGAGGAGGTACTTCGGATACTATCGCCGGGTACTTCACCCACCACAGGAAAAAAACCTGCTGTGCTCAAGGAAAAACGAGCAAGTCCTATTATAAGGTAAAGGAGAAGATGCAAAGTCGATATATATAAAAAGCCAAGTTTCAGACCTCTAATAGATGGATTAGACCTTCAACGGGTAACTCTCGATTAAACAAAGAATTATGGTCATAGAATGGATTTTGGCTTTTCTCTCTTACAAACCTTTTCTCTAAGGGCGAATTCGAAAACTAGATGGATCGCCGTAAGCAGTGGAAAGAGCGAAAAGACCGGGCGGCATAACCTGTAAGTCTTAAGTCTGGCTAAAGGGAATTAGACTAATCTGCAGAACCTGCCAAATGTAATACATGCATGCTCTTTTCGACTTCAGTCCATTAATTTGTTGTAACCTGGAAAGGATTTACCCAGCGCTCCAACTTCATATGAATAAACCTCTCTTTCTGGCGATGTAATACCATATACTTTATCGGTGAAAAAGCTACCTCTTTCTTTGCGTCCAAATGAATCCGATTTGGCATCATTTTTTTGTTCAAAATGGCTTGAAGCATTAATTGCTGTTGGGAAGGTATTACCGGCCAGAGAAGCTTCTTCGGACTCAAGGTCAAGATATCGCGAATTTCATGCCACTTATAAGGGTCGATAATGTCCCTTCTCAACACCCGCGAGGACTCTTTCTTCAATGGGAAACTCTCGAAGCCTTCTGGAGGAGCCAGTCTTTCAGCTTGGAAGCCGCCCGGGACAGGGGTGCAGAGTTCCTTATTAATTGAATGAGCTGAGATATTTTTTCGTGATTTTCGATCACTTTCTTTACACTTTCCACCTCGGCAAGATTGAATTCAACCATAGATTTGAAGTCTAACTCTATTCTCAACTGAAGGATCAAAGTCATTAAATAAGATGAATCAGCAATTCTTCTATCTTTTTTTTTAAATTAAATATTCTTACTGTCAGCAGATTAGCCCCCCAAAAAATCTGCTTATAGAGCCATCCTAGTGAGTTAGTTTCATTTCTTGTAAGTTCATCATCCCATTTATAGTCAAAGCACCTGTAGGGTCATCCCACTCTTCTAAGTCTCCTATTACAGCTAGCATAAATAAAAGTAGCAAGAAGGGGCTTAGGTAAATGAAAAGAAGGTCAGATGAAGGAATTGCTCATTGGCAAGCATCCAGCTGAAATTTAAAATTGGCAAAGGAATGCTTTGCATCTTGGCTTTATTACCATCTCCAAACTTGAATCCAACCTTCTACAGAAAAAAGGAAAAGAGGGGAATGGGCGTGATGCTTTTGAGGATGCAAGTCATATGTTCTAAGAGAGCAAGCAGCCAGGATCGTACTATTCGTTGACACATTTAAGTGTAGGTCTTGCAGAGCCTCCTAATCTTCCTAATAACCTGGCTGACATTTATGAATTTTATCCTAATTGAACTAAGCTGCACTTGAACTCGCTTTGGATCTACCAGAGGCCCTACTTCTTGACCTTCCAGTTTCCTATTTTTACCTGCTTCACTTTCTTTGCCTATGCAAGGCCTAGCTCTTATCATCACCGGGGTCATCTACATTGTCAACAGGAAGAGGCGGAACAATATTCTCACTAGTTTTATCAAGAGGTGGATCCAGATAGACAAGTGGAGGAAGAGAAGAAGTAAGACAAAAGGCAGAAGCAGATTGTTGAGGGGCAGATGAAGAGTAAGCGGAGCAAGGGGAAGATTGGTTGGAAACTCCAACGTGGGTAGTCACTCTAACTTGCTTGAAATTGAATGAAAGTTGAATCTCCCACCAGCTCATGGATTTAATAAAGCTTAGACACCATTGGTATTGCTTCACTACGAGCACCAAGCTTTGTTTAGCCAGGGCCCAAGCCCAACTCCCACGCTTCAGTGGGTTCTGCTTGTTTATATAGGAGCCTTCAACTCCGTGCGTACATGGGCAGCTGCAAGAATTCTCGTATAGTAAGAGACCTGTGTGATAGCGCCATACTTCGTCTATTTGCATAGTCGAACCCTTCATCTCTTTTTTGGTCTTCAATACTTCTTCTCACACGAATTCTGGAGGCACTAGACCGAAGCAAGCGAAGTGAGTTAGCATCGCCAGCGAAGAGCGAAAAAGGTCAAGATCTGGCTATCGTAATAAGAAGGATGTCACAGGAGGTGGGGAAAGGTCTGTTGCCGGTGTGCTCCTGTCTTTTAGCTGTGAGGGTGAGCACTCACTGGTGCTGGAGTCATAATAGATAGAAGAAAGCCTGAAGGCGTAAAGGTTTCACTTTGACAGAATAGAGCTATTCTAGCCAGGACGAGAGGGACCATCCGGTAGCTATACCGAGTAACTAGCAGACATAAGATTGGCTTAAGAAGAAAGATTCACTCTTATATCCAAGAACACTAGTTCATCGCTCTAGTTGCAAGGAAAAGAAGGGTCATCGATGTACGAAAAGCCCGAGCGGGCGCTATGTAATGGTTTTGATGGAAGAGTGGATGGGCATTTTAGGTCCGTACGTCGTTTTTTTTCTCTCTACCATGACGAATCAATTGATTTCATGTAGGCATCGCTCTTTCCTTTGTCCTTCCCCCCTCTTTTTGCTTTTGCCCTATCACTAGTGGTTACTCCCGATCCGAAGCACCCCTTTTCCATTCATAGAGAGATCCAATCGTCAAAATCAATAAAAAGGCCATCATGGACCAAGATCCAAAGGGATCAATCTTGTTGGGAGGTACTGCCCAAGGAAAGGAAAAGGTGACTTCCGGATCAGAAATAATAAATAAAATGGAAACAAGATAAAATCGTATATCAAAACGACTTCTGGCATCACCGAAAGGATCGAAACCACATTCGTAGGCCGACAATTTTTCTGGATAGGTCGAACTATTGGAAGAAAATGGAAAAGGAAGACCGAGTGGGATCAAAGAAACTAGCGAACTGATCACTAAATAGATCAAAATAGGTGAAAATTCGGACATCACCACAGCACACTTCGTTCTTTTGCTCCTTGCTCGCGGAGCTACATACCGAAAAAATAAAGGTGATAATCATCATGAGATTACTTTAATTTATCCCGCATGGCTTGGTAAAAGCCACTTTGGGGGTCATTCAAGGAATTTAAACATCGAGTCAAAGCGCGATGGACCTGTCTACTGGGTATCTCCTCAAAATCCAGATGACGATCCTCTCGGAAATAAGAATTCAACTCCGAATGAATTCTACCCCTTGTCAAATTTCCATTGACATTAAAAAAAGTCTTTAATGCCCCGATAAGGTCTTTTTTTCTATCGAAAGATAGATTTAGGAATAAGGTTTCGCGCTTTTCGGACCTCTCTATTCGATTGAAAGTGGACTGAAACATTTTCTCAATTTGTTGAATTCTTTTCAGTCTCCGCGCGCGTATTTCTTCTTCCCGTATAGCCGCTCTGACTTCCTCCGTGCCTAGGCTTTGGTGTCGATTGCCGGCCGGTCGCGTTTCGGGTAAATCCCCGAGTTGGCCCCATTCCGGCTCATCGTTAGGTTCATGAGGATCCATTCTCAGGATCTCGGGGCCTTGAAAAAACCCCTCTCCCCAAAATAGTCCTATTTTTCCCCCACGGCGATAAGGTGCTAAAAGATCTACTACTTTAATTCCTGTTTCAAAAAGAGATCATTTTGTATCTAACTGTATAAAGGCAGGCTCTGACAAGACGTGAGTGAAGAAGGGAAAGCGTAAGTGCACTCGATCCAGTGGAGGAGGAAGCTCGGTTCAGTCCTTGCAGATCTTGAGTCACTCACTTCAAGAATTGTCATTTTCTCTTTTCTGGTGCCCGAGCTTGAACTGTCCTCTGCTTCGGTCCGACATAAAGTAAAGGGGCCAAGTGAGTTCCCGAACACACAGGTTATCGCTACGCTTAGATTTCTGAATAACAAGTAGTCCTTTCTTTACTCCCCGAGCTTCGCACCGCTTAAAAGATAGATTGGTCGACCACTCTACGACTTTATTAGAGAAGTGAGGTTAGTATAGATAGGGTGCAACTATCAGTTGAATCGAACTTGCGATCATAATTCCTTTCCTCGACCGAAAGGGAATTCCTTTCCTTACGTTAATAATAAGGAGTGGAGAATCACACTTGAAATCCTATCTCTCCTTTATCTCCATCAGCGATCAAAAGGTTTAGCGAAGCCCCGCGCTTAACCGATGCTTCCCAATCACAACATCAACAAGGTTGCCCACGCTTAACAAAGGCAATTCGTAGCTTACTAGCGTAAGTGAGGCTGGGGTATCGATCTAGCATACATGTCGCTCCCCATTTTCATACATCCAAAAAAAGTCTTTCACATATGCCCGAAAATCTCCCTTTTTTGGTAGTTGGGGTTCTTGGATTTGGGCGAACCCTCCGAGAAGATCGATTCCCCTTTGGCGCGCTATTCATAACAGATTGAATTGGTGATGTTCTCCAGCGCACGGGCTTGCCCTTCTGCCTGTGCACTTTGTCAACGAGGAGCAGAAACGTTGGACCATTTTCTTTTCATTTTTTTTGTTTGCTGCTGCCTTATGGGATCGACTTTTCGCTGCATTTCGCATTAAGTTGGAGAAGCGAATTCCTTTGATATTGGACCTATGCATAATTCGATTGACGATCTTCTTCGTCTCCGGGCTTTCTCCATATCAGGTCGTCCAAAACCAAACCGCTCCGGTTATCTTACAGATAACTTGGCAATATCCTCCCCCGGACTGGATAAAAGTTAAGACGGACGGTAGCTCCAATGGCCAACCAGGTCCGTCCTCTTACGCTGGGATCTTAATTAACTGTATAGGATTCGTGCAGGGTTGCTTCTCATCCGTACTTGGAATGGGTTTTGCTTTCGAGGCTGAGCTCGTAGGGGTCATGATGGCTGTGGATATCTCTATAAGGGAAGGCATTCTCTCTGGATTGAATCAGATTCAATTGTGGTGTCTCTTCTTCGATCGAGATCTATGATCGTGCCTTGGAACCGCCGGAACAGATGGCTGTACACATTGCATCTCATCCGCCAGATGAATATAGTTGTGACACATATCTTTCGGGAAGGAAGGTTGCCGACGCACTAAGTCGAAAGGCCGAGTTGGCATCCTTTTTTTGTTAGAAGAGATAGCAGCCATGAGCCAACTCAAAGGGGCCATCCCCGAACGAAAAAGGTGAGCAGCTTCAGTTATAAGCTCGAGTGGAACGGTTCTATTTCATATCTTTGAAGGCTTCAATTTAGAGATTAGGAGTGACCAGTGAAAGTACAAACTAAAAGTTCTCAAACAAGAGGAGCAGCAGTAGCACATCTTCGATTAGCTCGTTAGCAGTCATTCCCGGTTCGTACCCATCAGGTAGTTCCCCGTAGTCTAATAACCCATATGTTGGAGGAAGTCCCAGACAGATAGAAACCTCTAAGGCCCTCACCTGCTTATGCCTTTATGAAGAGAGGCCCGAGGGAGGTTCCTGCCGTGGAAGAAGAAGTTTCACTCATCGGGGCAGCAGATAATAACCTAGTTAGCCCAGTAAACCCGGCTTCAATCTCCTTTGCAAAGTCCTGCGCAAAGGCAGGAAATGAATATCCCGCGGAAGAGAGAGAGCGGAGATCTACTTTGAAGCTAAGATCTTCTGAGAGAATGCCCTATTGCAGAATCTAATAGAATCGTGTGCGACTCATGAGTGAGGAGACACATCACATCTGAGGGTATAGAATACGCCTTCTAGAGCTTCCAGAGGGTCGGACTCTACATCTTATGAAAGCGGGTGATTCAACCGGCACTCGTACACAAGGCCTTACTAAGATAGGCACGTCCCTTTCCCCTTATTGATAGTAGCAGAATCCATCCCCCTAGCACACCTCAGCGTAAGGCTGGTCAGAGTCATCAGTTAAAGGATCAGAGAGGTCTTGCTTGAGCTGGTGAACATAATTACAAACTACACGAGGTTTTTTCCTCCCTTACTAACGGGGAGGAAGTGACATCAAGGCCTGCTCGGGCGGGTGATTCATCGCCGCTAGACTCATCTTACTGAAGACAAGGTCCGGCTCAAGCCGATCCCCAAAATCGCGTAATAGAGCCATTCCTATCTGGTAAAGCTTTCCGAATAGAGCTTGGCTCGATATCTTCAAAAGTCACCCAGGT